CTTCATCATTTCTACCAACTTAAAGTCCCAATCAGAATTCCTTTTATGCACAGAAAAATTCTGTTGAATAACTTACATAATCTCTATTACGAATCCTTTGTGTACTTTGGTGTTCCTAACTATCCACCTCTTTTTGCTAATCGCCCGTTAGGGTAATACATGTATGGTAATAGATAGTAAAACCCCATATAGTTGATCTTTTGCACCCGCTTCAAGCCATGATCACTAATTGACCAATCTTGGGGTAAACCGTTTCTAATGTTTATGGTTACTTTCACTTAACTCTTGTACATAGAAAATGAGACTCAATCTTTTTACTGCAAATTTATAAGCTGTTTCTTTCACTCATATAACTATCTGGTTTAGTTCATCAACCCGAATGATGAATAAAAAATGAAAATCTCTATTCAACTCATGAAAGGCCCTTCCTAGAAAGATAAAGAAGTAGGGTAAATTTTATGTCTTAACGAATCACACGTAGAGATATTGATAACACACATAGAGTTAATGGGATTTCATAACTAATTGATTGAGCAGCGGCTCGTAAACCACCTAAAAAGGAATATTTATTATTTGATCCATATCCTGACATAAGAAGTCCAATGGGGGCAATACTTGAAATTGCAATCCATAAAAAAATACCAATACTGAGATCAGCTAGAACAAGATGATAGCCAAAAGGAATTACTAAATAACTTAGTAGAATTGATATGACTGCGATGGATGGTCCGATACTGAATAAACGAATATCTCCTCGAGAGGGCAGAAGATTCTCTTTGAAAAGTAATTTTGTACCATCTGCTAGAGCTTGAAGAATTCCTAAAGGACCGGCGTATTCAGGTCCAATACGTTGTTGTATCCCTGCAGATATTTCTCTTTCTAACCAAACAATTACTAGTACAACTATTGTGATTTCTAATACAAGAGTCAAAATAGGGCCAAGCATCCATATGATCCCATCGAATTCTTTTAAGGATTCCAATCTAGAAAAAGAATTGATAGCTTGTGCTTCTGTTGTATCAATTATCATTTTAACGATCAACTTCTCCCATAATGATGTCTATGCTACCTAATATCGTCATAATATCAGCCAATTTCATTCTTTTAACTAGCTGAGGAAGAATTTGCAAATTGATAAAACCTGGTGGTCGGATTTTCCATCTCCAAGGAAAAACACTCTTATCTCCTATCAGAAAAATTCCCAATTCTCCTTTTGGGGCTTCAACTCTCACATAAAGTTCTTGCTTCGACAATTCAAAAGTCGGAGAAGGTTTTTTACTAATAAATCGATAGTCAAAATCATTCCATTTCGGATCCCTTAGTCTTTCAAAGCGTCGGATTTCTAAATTCTCATAGGGCCCCCCCGGAATTCCTTCGAGAGCCTGTTGAATAATTTTTATGGATTCTGTCATTTCAGTGATTCGTACTAAATAACGAGCTAATGAATCCCCCTCTTTTTGCCATTGGACTTCCCAATCGAATTCGTCGTAACACTCATACTGATCAACTTTACGAAGATCCCATTGTATTCCGGAAGCTCGTAGCATTGGTCCCGATAAACCCCAATTTATCGCCTCCTCTCCGCCAATAATGCCTACCCCTTCAACTCGTTTTAAAAAAGTAGGATTACGTGTAATAAGGTTTTGATATTCAGCAACCTCTCTTAAAAAATAATCGCAAAAATCCAAACATTTATCTATCCATCCATGAGGTAAATCAGCAGCTACCCCTCCGATACGAAAAAAATTATGCATCATTCGCATACCGGTGGCAGCTTCGAATAGGTCATATATCAATTCTCTTTCTCGAAAAATATAGAAGAAAGGGGTTTGTGCCCCAATATCTGCCATAAAAGGGCCAAGCCATAACAAATGCGAAGCTATACGACTTAACTCCAACATGATGACTCGGATATAGCTGGCCCTTTTAGGTACTTGAATATTGCCTAACTGCTCTGGTGCATTTACAGTTATTGCTTCTGTGAACATAGTAGCTAAATAATCCCAACGTGTTACATAAGGCAAATATTGTATAATTGTTCGGTTTTCCGCAATTTTTTCCATCCCTCTGTGTAAATAACCCAATATTGGTTCACAGTCAATAACATCTTCTCCATCTAGAGTAACAATGAGTCGAAGAACACCGTGCATTGATGGGTGGTGAGGACCCATATTGACTATCATGAGGTCTTTTCTTGTAGCTGACGTAGTCATAGGCTTTTTCCCGATTCATTTTTCCATAATTGTTGAAGGTGAAAAGAAGTTCATTAAAGTTGAAGCGAAAAATTCAAACCGACTCTCAATCAACTTTTGTTTCTCGAATATTCAACTGATCAATTAATTCTTTATAACGAATTCTATTTTTGTTTCTCGAATATTCAACTGATCAATTAATTCTTTATAACGAATTCTATTTTTTTTTGACAAATAGGCCAGCAGCCGTTGACGTTTTCCCAGAATTTTTCGCAGGCCTCTCTGAGACAAATAGTCTTTTTTGTGCAATTCAAAATGGGAAGTAAGTTTTCGTATCTTATTGGTGAAATTAACTACTTGAAATTCAGCAGACCCCCTGTTTTCTTTGTTTTCCTCTTCCAAAATAATGGAAACGAATGCATTTTTTAGCATAAAAGAATTTCCCCTTTCCCTTTTATAGAACAGATATGGATTTTATTGATCAGTAATAATAATACCAACTATTTTAATGTAGTATACACAAGAATCTTAATTTCTTTATGGATTCCTTATTTTATCAATTAACATGAATCAATCCAATTTTGAATTTGATTCGAATAAAGATACAAAATAGAGATACAAAAAGATGGTTTTTACACTCACAAAAGCGAATAATTGAAACCTAAAATTACGAAGATTTCCTTGATGCATTTGTAGATCTAATTGATACGCCGTTGACTGAGTATCGTAGCATTTATATGAAACTGGGATGTAAGACAGGGCATATGTTCCGCTGTTTTGTTTACTTTCATAGACTCTATATGGTATCGTAGCATTTATATGAAACTGGGATGTAAGACAGGGCATATGTTCCGCTGTTTTGTTTACTTTCATAGACTCTATATGGTAGAGAATATAGAGAAAGAATGTACCATCAACCAATTTTGAATCGTGGATACATATAGATTCTTAACATGCTGAAACGACTTCCATTATTGGTATCAAACCAATAACGATTCATACAAGCTAAATCTTCTAATCGATAATTAGGCCAAAGAAAGAACTTTAATTTAATTAATTCATTTTTATCTCTATCACGATGTTTACTTTTCTTCAAAAATGGACCACAGTTTCTTATCTTAGTCTTGTTGCAAAATACAGGATTTCTATCCACAACATTCGTCTTTTTCAAATTCGTCTTTTTCAAATTGAAAGAAATTAGAATTCTCAACTCTCTACGATGTCTAGATGATAAAATATTTTCAGGAATAAGCAAATCATAATAATTTTGCTCTCTGTTTCCTGTTATTCTTTGATGGCGTGGAGTGGATTTATCAAAATTCTTCTGATGAAAATAGCTTCTTTCGTCTCGATATCCTTGCTTAATTTGGTGCTTGCTTTTATGAACCAACGAAATGCTTATGGTTTGATACGTAATAAAATATCTATTAATTCTTCTAGGCAGACAAATGGGGTCGAGAAACATTATCCCAAATTGTAGTCTTTTAGTCATCCATCTCTTGTTGCTAACCCTTGTGTGATTTGGACCTATTCTTTTCGTTCCCAGAGAGATTATCACCGAATTGACCACTTTTTTCAGAGCTTTTCCCTCCTCCATCAGGTAGCTAAATGGCACGAACATATCGAGCGTTCTTTGCGCCACAACCTTATTGTACCAGTGCACTTGAAAAGCCAAAAACTCTTTAAGAAAACCACCAAGTGCCCATTTTGTGTTGATTCGATTCTTTGAATCAATCCCCCTCATTCTTCGATAGTTATATAGAGGGTCACTCAAATGTACATTTAAAACAAGGAGTTTGCTTGGTATAGTCCAAGGTTTAACTTTATATGCTTTATAAAGTAGCACAAATTCTGTGAAGAACCAAAATTCCCAATCCCCTTTTGGGGGGGATTTCATTGGCATTTTATCTATTTTTAGCCAATCAACAAAGATTTCTTCGGAATTGGGTGGAGTGTTTTCCATATCTTCTGGATCTTTTTGAATTCTAATATACAAAGGCTCTTTTTCAATATCATTGTTATTTTGTCTTAGAATTTTTTTTTTCCAATCAAAATATTTTCTATTTAACCTTTTTTCCATATCTATAACATTCATCCTTCTTAGATAAAGAGAAAGAACAAAGGCCTTATTATTTTTGAGACCCATATTCATATCCTCATAAACGAATTTGTCTATAGTGTAAAAAAGGTTTTTGTTTTTTTTCTTATTTACTTGTAATGGCGGTCCATAAATAGATGAGTCTTTCTTCGTTTCATAATTAAGAAATTGATATGATAAAAGACCATATCTATAGGATTTTAGAAATTTTTCTTGTTGGGAATATATTTCATAAGAATTTTGATTTGTGGAATGAAATGAAAATAATAGGCCTTTTTCATATGAACTCCATTTTTTTAAATCTTTATTTTCAGCTGTCCAACGCTGATTGACTCTATTTCTCCATTTTTGTGGTATTAATCTAGACCATTCAATCGGAGAATTGTATTGAAAATGACCTCTTAACCAGTTTTTCCATTGATCATAGCTTCGAAGTTTCTTATGCCTTAATTGGGCATTAAATATGCCTTGTATTCCAAAAGAATTCTTTATTGTAGTCTTAAGAAAAAAAGATGTTTCATGATATTGAAGAGCAGATCTTAACTTAGACAAGTTAATAACTTGGGGTTGTGATAATTTAAAAAATACATATCCTTGCGACAAGGAAGATAAGTCATAAAAGATATGTGAATTCTTCTTAGTAGGTCGTGACTTTTTGATAGTTGAAATAGAAATAAAGTTAATGTCTTTTTCAGGTGTTTCATTTTTAGATTCATTTCTTTCATTATTAGAAATGTATTTCCCAATCATTGAGTCAACAAAATGTTTTGTATTGATTCTGGCAATGTTAATGATAGGTAGAAAGATATCTATGTATTTTTTTTCAATGAAAATTTTTATAAAATAATGTAATTTAATGATTAATCGAATATTTCTTCGTATTAATATTTTCCAATTATTTTTTGGCGGTTGTGATTCTAATTCTACATTCGAATTTAGACTACTTTTTATTTCAGAAATTACTTTTATTTTATCTTTTTCAAGTCTTTGTATTTCATTTCTCATTATGCTTGTTGTATCAGTTAGATTCTTCATTTGTAGTTCTGTATGTGAATAATTTGCCCAATCTATAGATCCAATTTGAGTAAACGATTCATCTTTAGTTTTACTTGATTTAGATAATCTTTTCAATTTATCTAATGTAATTTCATTTCCCTTTGATAGTTTTTTTACTACTTTTTTTAAAACTGTTAGAACTTTCTTTGTCTTTTTTTTCGTTTTTTTTTCTAGTTTCTTTAAAACGGGTTTCAAAAAGGCAATAAAAGGGGAAGAAGAAGCATCTCTTGTTCGGGGAGAACCGAAAGCCTCGTCAGCTTCCATTCCCCAAACGGTTAAATAACAAAAGCCCAGTTCCAATTTTTTACTTTTCTTTTTTTTTTTTGTTAGATTTCTACCAGAGGCTTGTAGTTTAGATCTGCACCAAGGTTTCAAGGAGAAAGGAGATATTATTTTTATGTCAAAACCTTCTTCCAAAAAATAGGTCAAAAGTTCGTTTTCTCTTAATGGAACACCACTATGCGTACATGGAATGTGTATTTCTTTATCCCATTCCGCAAAATCCTCATCCCAGTCAGAAACTCGATCTGATAAAAAATGGACAGTATTTTTAGCTATTATGAATAAAGGGAATAGAATATATTTTCTAAGAATCGATTGCATTACTAATAAGGAAGTTCTTATTTGTGGTCCATGTGACAGGTTTTCCCAGGCTTCTTCTGTTTCTATCCGCATTCTTTCTTCCCGTTTTCTTTTCCTTTTTTCGTTCTTCGCTTTTGGATCTATTATTTTTTTTCTTTTTTTCAAATTTCTAAAAAAAAGTCGTTTTAACATAACCTCAAGCTTACTTTGGGTTTTGCCCCAAAAAAGGGGGGAAGACGGCCTTGGGAGAATCTGTTTCGCAATAGTTTTCCGCCTTTGAGCGCGTCCAGAACCCTTAATTATGTTTCGACGAAAATCCGGTTCATCCAAATACTGTGCCACCAACACCTCGTCTGGGAGCGAGGGATCAGGAAGCAGGCTTTGCTGACTAAATAGCAATATCTGTTTAAGGTTTCTTGAGTGTATATCGGTATCTACTTCCTCCCACGAAGAGGCTTCATAGTCCCGGAACGCGAATTCCGAATCGTTGATTAATTTTGATTTCCATTCAGGGATTGATTTATGTATTTGTATCACTCCAATTTTTTTTCTTTTTTTATTGTTTTTATCATATTTTTTTTTTGAATATGAATATTTAGTACCAAGACGAAAAAGGGTATGCCAAAGGAAACGATGAATCCTATTTTTTTTTTTTACAAATGAGGTTGAATCGGTCAGTGGTGTACGCATCAAGGAAACCCCTCTTGCGATTCTTGCACGATATGGCCCGGTTAACAAAGGTTCATGCATTTTAGGCACGTAGTTTTTGTTTTTTAGAGTCTTTTCATTAAAAAAAGGTCCATACGATTTACGAAGGTTTTTATTTTTTTCAATCGTATCGTTATACAATCTAGTTCTTTTTTCAAGTATATCCAGAAAAAGAAATCCCTTGTCTAAAGCCTTAATCCTATTTCGAAATTTGTTTTTTTCCGTGGTCTTTTTTTTGTTCTTTGTATAAATCCAATAATTATACAGTTCTTCATTAGAGAGTTTTTTTGGTTTTTGGGGTGTGAACGCGTCTATTTTTCTTTGTATCATTTTCTCAAAAGTTGACAAACTGGGCAGAGATGCAAAAGATATTCTTAGTTTTCCATCACTTTCGCATGTAACAAAAAAATATTCTGACGTTTCACTTTTTACACCCCCTTCAACTTGATTGTTTTTTACGTATCGAAAGGGGCGAGTCCATTCTTGACAATTAAAAAGAAGCTTCACAGGAAGTTTTTCAACAAAGTCACCCCCGAAGATTTCTTGATTTTTTTCGGAAGCTCTTTCTATTTCTACATCTCTTTCTTCCTGACTTTCCCCCCCTTCTTTCGTTTTTCTTTTTAGTTGTAAGTGGAAAGGTGCTTTCGGTTTCTTAGTAAGAAGGAGTACGGGCATTCTGCCTGAAGAGAATGTACAGATAATAAATAAGAGAATACTATAGATTCGACCCGGATCATTTATCAAGTTTAACATAAGGTATGTAAAGTCTGACATAAAGGACTTAAATTGTGACGGCAGGTACTTCTTAGATCGAATCAGTACGTTCAATCTAACCAAACGACCTGGCCGTATCCAGACTAATAC